GTAATATATTTAGGTGTGGTATAGTGGGTCGTTATGAGTAAGTTTCCTTTGTAATAGTATAAGTTTGTTCTCTGAAGGGCGTGGTTTAAGGTATGCGGGGAGTAGTCGGATATAATAATACTAGTTTGTCTCAGCAAGTTGAGTTGTGGAGGTTATTTTGGTTTAAGGAGCTATGTATTAGTAGTGGAATGTCTCTTTGAGGTTCGTGCCTCAGAGAATAATATAGCTTCGAAAGAAGCAGTAGGATGGGTAAAAGTATGTCTGTTGTGGGTAATTTATTTCCAAGGGTGGTGGTTTTTGGGTTTAAATTTTAATTTTTTAAAAAATTTAAATAAAGCGTAAAATTATTGATTATTATGTCCTGTAACCATTAATTCAACTGCAACTTGTTGGGTGGGGTGGGGGCCAAGACATTCAATTCCAGGCGCGATGATAGCATAAAGTCTGGCAAAACACAGTCAGGCGCTCCAGGATGATGGTTGGAACCTCCTTCCAGGAGCCCGTTCGGCGATGCTGATGATTACATACCCCTCCCTACCAGAGGCACCTATGCATCCAGTGACGAGATTAAGAGGGTGATAGCGCCACACCATCGTGATGTCTTATTTAAGGGGAACGTAGGTGCGATCTTATCTATATGGCCCTGAAGTAGGAACCAAATGCCAGATATAGTTTCAGTATAATCAAGCCCTGTCTATATGGGCCCGGAGCGAGAATACTAGTAGAAGTGGGCGGGTTGCTGGTTTCACGGAGGTTGGTAGATTAAGAGACCAATAATACCTGGTGGATAGTCATGGCCATGCTTGGTAGTCGTGTGCTGTACCTGTTACTGTAGGTTAGTTAAGTGAATGTCTTGTAGTTCATGAGTTTTTATAGTACTTGCTTGTAAGCATGTTGGCGGGAGTTAATATGTACGTTTGGACTTTATGTGCTATGTATAGTCGAGCATTTGTAGTACTGTACATTATTCATGGGGTTGGGCATTAATGCACTAATTACATAGCCAATTTAAATATTATATGTACTTGCAAAGTACTTTAATGTTGAACCATCAATAAGAACTCAGTTAGATTGTTCAGGGAATAGTTTAATGTTAGAATTTCAGCTTTGGGTGTTGATGGTAGAATTAAGTATTCTTTCCCTGACTGCCCTAGGAAGAAATTTTCTCCATTTCTGGTTTACAAGACCGGTGTATTGATTTATACTACAAAGGCGTTTATCACTTAAGTAGTTTGTTTTCAATTATGGCGGAGAGTGGGATTAGGGTAACGATAATAAGAAAGTATATGATGGATGCTGTTTGGCCTATAGTTACGTAAGGGTATTCAACTGGTTGGCCTCCGATTCATGTGAGTGTTAGGAGATCGGCTACTAGTGTTCAGAATAGGATTTGGGTAATTGGTCGGAATGTTATGCTTTGTTGTTTTGATACGTGTAATATAGGGATAATTATTAGAATAAGGATCGATAGTATAAGAGCTAGGACACCGCCTAGTTTATTGGGAATAGATCGTAAGATTGCGTATGCGAATAGAAAGTATCATTCTGGTTTGATATGGGGAGGGGTGTTTAAGGGGTTGGCTAAAGTATAATTATCTGGGTCTGTTAGTAAGTCTGGTGAAAATAGGGTTAAGCTTGTTAGTAGGAGGAGAAGGAATATTAGTCCAAGAATATCTTTAGTTGTATAGTATGGGTGAAATGAAATTTTGTCGGGTTCTGATGTTATTCCTGACGGGTTACTTGAACCTGTCTCATGCAGAAAGAGAAGGTGGATAGCTGCTAGGGCTGCGATAATAAAAGGTAGGATAAAGTGGAAAGTGAAGAATCGTGTAAGGGTGGCTTTGTCTACTGAGAAGCCACCTCAGATTCATTGAACTAAGTCTGATCCAATGTAGGGGATTGCAGATAGGAGGTTTGTAATAACTGTAGCCCCTCAAAAAGATATTTGGCCTCATGGGAGGACGTAACCCATAAATGCAGTTGCTATGGTGGTAAGTAGTAGGATTGTACCGACGTTTCAAGTCTTCAGAAAGAGAAAAGATCCGTAATACAAACCTCGACCAATATGTAGAAATAAACAGATGAAGAATATAGATGCGCCGTTAGCGTGTAGGTAGCGGAGCATTCATCCATAGTTTACGTCTCGAGTAATGTGGGCTACTGAGGAGAAGGCGGTAGTAGTGTCTGATGTGTAGTGTATGGCTAGGAATAGTCCTGTGGTAATTTGAATGATTAGGCAGGTGCCTAGAAGTGAGCCAAAATTTCATCAGGAGGAGATGTTGGATGGTGTTGGAAGGTCAATGAATGATTCATTAATGATTTTTGCTAAGGGGTGAGTTTTACGGGGAGAGGTCATTAACACTAATACTATTCTTATAGTTGAAATACAACAATGGTTTTTCATATCATTAGTCATGGTTATAGTCCATGTAGGAATAATGACATATGCTTTATTTTTATTAAGTATTATTTTAGTAATGGGATTTGTGGGGTTTTCTTCTAAGCCTTCACCTATTTATGGTGGGTTGGTGCTAATTTTTAGTGGTGCTGTTGGTTGTGCGATTATACTATATTTTGGTGGGTCTTATATGGGACTTATGGTATTTTTAATTTATTTAGGTGGGATGATAGTTGTCTTTGGTTATACTGCGGCTATAGCAATTGATGAGTATCCTGAAACATGAGTATCAAGTACTGATATTTTAGGTATTTTTGTGTTAGGTATTTTAATGGAGATGGAGGTTGTGTTCTTGTTGGGTGGGGATCCTAATCAAACAGTAGAAATTGTAATTAATTATAATACTGTGGCTAGTTGGATAATTTATGAGGGTGAGGGACCTGGGTTGATTCGTGAGGATCCTACGGGTGCTGCTGCTCTTTATAATTATGGTGTTTGGGTAGTGTTGGTTACTTGCTGAGCGTTGTTTATGGGGATGCATATTGCAATTGAGCTTACTCGGGGTGGAGGTTAAATGTTAAATGGTTAATACTAGAGCTAGAGCTGGTGGAATAAAGAAGGATAAGAAATATAGTTTAATAAGTCCTTTTTGGGTTGATGAGGTTATGGATATTGAGATTTGAGTTTGTATTGTTATTTTTGGTATAGATTTTTCTAATCAGAATAGGTCAAGTAGAGTTGAGGTAATGTTTTGGCTTGTCATTAGGCTTGAGTGGGGGTTTAATCGGTGTGTAGTGGTTGAGTAAAAGCCTAGTATGTTAGAGAAGTAGAAAGTTTTTAATGGGGTGCTTAATTTCATATTGTTAGTTATTAAACTTAGTTCTATTGCTATAAGAAGTCCTATAGTGGTTACGCTTAAAGCTGTGAGTTTTAAGTATAATGGTATAGTGACTTGGGGGTGTGAGGCAGGAGGAACGCAATTGGAAATAAGAAACCCGGCGAAAACGCTACCCACTGCTAGGCGATTGATTGGGTTTATTAGTAAGGGGTTGTTTTCATTAATTGGAACAAGTGTTGTGAAGCGTGGGTATCCTGTTATAGTGAAGAAGATAATACGGATGCTGTATATAGCTGTAAGGGCTGTAGATATTAGGGTAGTTGTAAGGGCTCAGGCGTTTGTATACGACGTGTTGGCGGTTTCGATGATTAGGTCTTTTGAGTAGAATCCTGTGAGAAAGGGCATACCTATAAGTGCGAAGCTGCCGATGATAAGGGAGGAGGATGTGAAAGGTAAGATTTTAAATAGGCCTCCTATTTTGCGGATATCTTGTTCGTTATTTAGGCTATGGATGATAGAACCTGCACATAAGAATAATATAGCTTTAAAGAAGGCGTGCGTGCAGATGTGGAGAAAGGCTAAATGTGGTTGGTTGATGCCAACTGTTACTATCATAAGGCCAAGTTGACTTGAGGTTGAGAAAGCTACGATCTTTTTTAGGTCATTTTGTGTTAGAGCACAGATTGCTGTAAATAGAGTGGTGATAGCACCTAGTGATAGGGTTATTGTTTGGGTAAGTAGGTTGTTTTCAATTATAGGGTGGAAGCGAATAATTAGGAAAACTCCTGCTACTACTATTGTGCTAGAGTGTAGAAGTGCTGAAACCGGGGTGGGGCCCTCTATGGCAGATGGGAGTCATGGATGTAGGCCAAATTGGGCTGATTTTCCTGTAGCTGCTAAAAGAAGGCTAGTTAGGGGGAAAGAGTTTGGGGTGATATCAAGTATAAATATTTGTTGAAAATCTCATGAGTTGGAGTGTAGGAAGAATCATGTTATTGCTAAGATGAGTCCAATATCTCCAATGCGATTATATAGAATTGCTTGTAGGGCTGCTGTATTAGCGTCTGTTCGGCCATGCCATCAACTGATAAGTAAGAAGGACATAATTCCTATGCCTTCTCAGCCGATAAAAAGTTGTAGTATATTGTTGGCAGTAATTAGGATTAGTATTGTGATGAGGAAAATAAGTAGGTACTTGAGAAATTGGTTGATGTTTGGGTCTGAGTTTATATACCATGTTGAATATTCTACAATTGATCAGGTGACGAATAGTGCTACGGGGGTAAATATTATGGAGAAGAAGTCTAATTTAAAATTTATTGATAGTTTTATAGTTTGAATTGTGATTCAGTGTCAGTTTGAGATGATTGATTCTTGTCCTATAAAGGTGAATACTATTGAAGATAGCAAGCTAGCAGTGAAGGCATAGATAATGGCTAGTTTTACGTAGTGTGGGTATGAGATGATTTTATGTGGATTGATGAAAGTAATAATGATAGGTAGTAGTAGAGGGACTATTGTTATGAAGATTATCGAGGAATATATTTCTACTTTTACTTGGAGTTGCACCAATGTTTTTGGTTCCTAAGACCAACGGATTACTTCTATCCTTTAAAAGTTAAGAAAGCCAGGTTGTTAGACCTGGTAGCATGAGTTAGCAGTTCTTGCATACTTTCTTGGTAGTTAAGAAGTTTTAAGTTTCTATTATTAGATTCACAGTCTAATGTTTTTATTAAACTATAACTACAGGGAACTAATCCTATGGTTACTTTGGGGTTTAGGATAAGTAAAAGTATTGGTGCTAAATGTATTAGAATTAACGTATTTTCTCGTGTGAATAGAGGTTTTACATTGCTAGTACTATATGTTAGTGGTCCTCGTTGTGTTGAGGTGAGTATGTAGAGTGAATATATAGCCGTAATTAGTATGTTAGTCCCTGTAAATATAATAGTAAAATTAGATCAGGAAAAGGAGGCTAGGATGGTTAGTAGTTCACCGATTAGGTTAATTGTTGGAGGTAGAGCTAGGTTAGCGAGGTTAGCTAGAAGTCATCAGAAGGCTAGAAGTGGAAATAATGTTTGAAGGCCTCGAGTAAATATTATAGATCGGCTATGGATTCGTTCGTAGTTTGAGTTTGCTAGGCAAAATAGTAAGGATGAGGTTAGTCCATGGGCGATTATTAGGATTATTGCGCCAGTAAGGCTTCAGGGGGTTTGAATGAGAATTGCTAGGATAACAAGTGCTATGTGGCTGACAGAGGAGTAGGCGATGAGTGATTTTAGATCGGCTTGTCGTAGGCAGATAGAGCTTGTTATAATCATGCCTCATAGAGATAAAACTAGGAATGGATAGCTTATTTTTTCTGTTACGGGGTCTAGTATAGGAATAATTCGTATTATTCCGTAGCCACCTAGTTTTAGAAGAACTGCTGCTAGTACTATTGAACCTGCAATTGGGGCTTCAACGTGGGCTTTAGGTAATCATAGGTGAAGTCCATATAGGGGTAGTTTGACTATAAAAGCTAATATGCATCCTAGTCATATGATATTGTTAGCTCAGGATGATGGTACTTGTTTAGTGTTAATTGCTGTTGTGAGTAAGTTTAAAGATCCTAAGGTGTTTAAATAGTAGAGTAGGGTAATTAGTAGTGGTAAAGATCCTGCTAGTGTGTAGAATAGGAAGTACGAACCAGCGTTGAGGCGTTCTGGTTGATAACCTCAGCGAGTGATAATAATAAGGGTTGGAATTAGAGTGGTTTCGAATAAGACATAAAATAAGACTAATTCGGTAGCCGAAAATGTTATGATTAGGGAGATCTGTAGGAAAATTAGTATCGATACATATAGTTTTTTTCGTATGGGGGGGTCGTTGTATAAGTGCTGTTGTGTTGCTATAAGTATAAGGGGTAGTAGTCAGGTTGTTAGCATAATCAGGGGTGATGTTAATGGGTCTGAGAAGAAAGTTAGTGATACGTTGCATGAGTTGTTTGGTAGGTATAGTACTGGGAGTGTAAAAATATTAATTAGTAGGCTACAAATTATTATATTAATTCATATAATGTAGGTTTTTGATAATCATATTGTTGGCAGTATTATAATTGTTGGGATGATGATTTTTAACATTGTAGTAAGTTTAAGTTTTGCACGTAATCTAAGCCATACGTGTTGGAAATTAGAACTAGAAGGGCTAGGCCTACTACAGCTTCGCATGCGGCAAATACTAGAAGGATAATGGGTAGTATATATATTAATATAAAGTGTATGTTTAAGGAGGTAAGTGTAATTATAATAAATAGTGATAGTATTATGCCTTCTAAACATAATAGTGATGATATTAAATGAGATCGGTATATTAGTAGTCCTAGTAATGATATAAAATATGATAAAATTACGTTAATGTAAATAAAGGGCACTTTGGTAAATATGAGTGTTCATAATCTAATGAGTCGAAATCATTTGTTTTAAATAAACTATATACCAACTCAACCCAATCTAACCCCTTTTGAGTTCATTCGTATGCTAACCCTAATACAAGAATAATGAGTAGAGTAAATGTTACATTAATTGTTAATATTAAGTTATTTGTTTGTATGGCTCATGGTAGGGGGAGTAGCAGAGCGATTTCCAGATCGAATAGAAGAAATGTAATGGCAATTAGAAAGAATTTTATGGAGAAAGGTAGGTGGGCAGAGGTTGTAGGGTCAAAACCACATTCGTAAGGGTTGTATTTTTCTGTATATATGCTTAATTGTGGGATTCAAAATGTAATGGTAATAAGGAGTAAGGATAGAAAGGTGGTAGTTACTAGGGTTAGTACTAAATTTATTACTCTCTCTCGAGTTTATCGAGGCTTACTGATTGGAAGTCAATAGTACTGTTTATACTAAGAGAGTAAGACCCTCATCAGTAGATAGAGATATAAAGGAATAGTCATACTACATCTACAAAATGTCAGTATCATGCTGCGGCTTCAAAGCCAAAGTGGTGAGTGGATGTGAAGTGATATAGTTGTTGACGGAAATAGCAAGTGGTAAGGAAAGTAGTTCCGATGATGACGTGAAGTCCGTGGAAGCCTGTAGATATGAAGAATGTAGATCCGTAAATTCCGTCAGAGATGGTAAATGAGGTCTCGGAGTATTCTGATATTTGAAGGTAAGTGAAGTAAGTTCCTAGTGCGATGGTTATAAGAAGCGCTTGAACTGATTCCTTTCGGTTAGCTTCTATTAGGCTATGGTGGGCTCAAGTAATTGTTACTCCTGAGGCTAGAAGTACAGCTGTATTTAGAAGGGGTACTTCTATAGGATTGAGAGGGAAGATGCCTGTAGGGGGTCATTGTCCTCCTGTCTGTGGAGTTGGAGCTAAGCTAGAGTGATAAAATGCTCAGAAGAAACCAGCGAAAAAGAAGACTTCTGAAATAATGAATAGAATCATCCCATATCGAAGGCCTTTTTGAACAGGGATAGTGTGGTGACCCTGATATGTGCCTTCTCGCACTACGTCACGTCATCATTGGAATATAGTTATTGCGCTAGCTAATAGGCCAGCAATGAGAAGAAATGTATAGTAGAAGTGAAATCATATAATTAAGCCAGATGTCAGGAGAAAGGCTGATAAGGCTCCTGTTAGTGGTCAAGGGCTTGGGTTAACTATGTGGTAGGCATGTGTTTGGTGTGTCATTAAGAGTTGTCATGTAGATATAGACTTACTAAGAGGGTGAAGACATAGGCTTGGATAAGGGCTACGCCTAGTTCTAGGGTGATTAGTAGGATAATAATAATGATAGTGATTGTGGATGAAGAGAGGTAAATGGATATAAGAGTTAGGGCAGTATCTCCAAGTAAGTGTATTAGTAGATGGCCTGCTGTGATATTGGCTGTTAATCGTACGGCTAAAGCTACTGGTTGGATTAGTAGGCTAATTGTTTCAATAATAATTAGTATAGGAATAAGTGGGATTGGAGTTCCCTGTGGTAAAAAATGGGCAAGGGATGATTTTGTTTTAAATCGAAGTCCTATGAGTACGGTTGCCGTTCATAGGGGGATTGCTATACCGAGGTTTATTGATAGTTGAGTAGTTGGTGTAAATGCATAGGGTGTGAGTCCAAGGAGATTGTTTAGAGCGATAAATGTAATTAGGGATAAGAGTATAAGAGATCAAGTTCGTCCTTTGGGGGAGTGAGTTGTTATTATCTGTTTTAGAGTAAGTTGGATTAGTCATTGTTGGATGGAGGAGAGTCGGTTGTTGATTAGGTTTTTAGGAGGTATAATTAATATAGTAGGGAGCACGATAATTAATGCTACTAGTGGAATTCCTAGAATTGTTGGAATATTGAATGAGGCAAATAGATTTTGGTTCATTTTATGTCTCAAGTTGCTTTGTGTTTTTGTGTTTTAATTAATTTAGATGGCGGGTTAGTATGAAGAGTGAAATTCAGTATTTTTAGTTGAATTACGTAAAATAGGGTTGCAATTATAGATATGATCACCATTGGTCATGGTGAGATATTTAGTTGGGGCATTCACTGTAGAGAGGAGGTCCTCTCAATCTTTAACTTAAAAGGTTAATGCTAAGTTAGCTCTACAGCGATACGATGTATAAGTATGAGGCTCATACTTCGAAATCTTGGAAATAGATGAATTCTAGGACAATAGGTATAAAGCTGTGGTTGGATCCGCAAATTTCTGAGCACTGTCCGTAAAATAGGCCTGGTCGTATGGAGGCTAGTATGGCTTGGTTTAAGCGTCCGGGGATTGCATCTGTTTTTACACCCAGCGATGGAACAGCTCAGGAGTGTAGAACGTCTTGTGATGAGATTAATATACGAATATCTGCTTCTATTGGCAAGGTTGTTCGGTTATCTACTTCAAGAAGTCGAAATTCTCCAGGCTCTAGAAAATATGTTGGTATAATGTAAGAGTCGAAATACAAGTCTTCATAGTCAGAGTATTCGTAGCTTCAGTATCATTGATGGCCGATGGCTTTAAGTGTCAGATAGGGTTTATTGAATTCATCTGTTATGTATAGGATGCGTAGGGATGGGAGAGCAATTATGATTAGAATAAGGGCGGGTAAGATAGTTCAGATTGTTTCGATTTCTTGGGCATTTATGGTGCTGGTATGAGTAAGTTTAGTAGTAAGTATAAGAGAGATGATATAAAGGACTAGGGAGCTAATTAAGAAAATGATTATAAGGGCATGGTCGTGAAAAGCGATAAGTTCTTCTATAATAGGGGATGTGGCGTTTTGTAGGCCTAATTGAGCTGGTGTTGCCATTAAGATATATAGATGATTAATCTATGATTTGACTTTGACAAGGTCATGTAATTACTTTACTAATATCCTATTGAAAAAGTCATAGGGTATATGGGATTGGCTTGAAACCAATTTTTGGGGGTTCAAATCCTTCCTTTTTCGCCCAAGGTTTTTACATAAGTAGCTTCTTCAAATGTGTGGAATGGAGGGGGACATCCGTTCAGTCACTCTAGGTTAGTTGATAGTTGTTCGATGGTTGAAACTTTTCGCTTTGAGGATAATGCTTCTCAGATCATAAAGATTATTAGGATTACTGCTGTTAGTGAGATAAATGAACCAATAGATGAGATAATGTTTCATGTAGTATAGGCGTCGGGGTAATCTGAATATCGTCGGGGTATTCCTGATAGGCCAAGGAAGTGTTGTGGGAAAAAAGTTAAATTTACTCCTACAAATATAATAGTAAAATGAATTTTAGCATAAGTTTGGTCAAGTGTGTAACCTGAGAATAGTGGGAATCAGTGAATAAATCCTCCTATGATAGCAAATACTGCTCCTATAGATAAAACGTAGTGGAAGTGGGCTACTACATAGTATGTGTCGTGTAATACGATATCTAATGATGAGTTGGCTAGTACAATTCCTGTTAACCCACCTACGGTGAAGAGGAAAATGAAGCCTAAGGCCCATAGTATTGCGGGGGATCATTTGATGTTGCCACCGTGTAGCGTAGCTAGTCAACTAAAGACTTTTACTCCGGTAGGAATAGCAATGATTATAGTTGCTGATGTGAAGTATGCACGGGTGTCAACATCTATTCCGACTGTAAATATATGATGAGCTCATACGATGAATCCTAAAAAACCAATAGACATTATAGCTCAGACTATGCCCATATAGCCAAATGGTTCTTTTTTATTAGAATAGTATGTTACAATATGTGAGATTATACCAAACCCTGGTAGGATGAGAATGTATACTTCAGGATGACCAAAAAATCAGAAGAGGTGTTGGTATAGGATGGGATCACCGCCACCAGCAGGATCGAAGAAAGTAGTGTTAAGGTTTCGATCAGTTAGAAGTATAGTAATTCCAGCAGCTAGGACTGGTAGAGATAATAGAAGAAGGACTGCTGTAATTAGAACGGATCATACGAACAATGGGGTTTGATATTGGGTCATGGCTGGAGGTTTTATATTAATAATTGTAGTGATAAAGTTAATAGCCCCTAAGATGGAAGATACACCTGCTAGATGTAGTGAGAAAATTACTAGATCTACAGAGGCGCCTGGGTGTGATATATTTCCTGCTAAAGGCGGGTAGACTGTTCAACCAGTTCCGGCGCCAGCTTCTAAGGTTGAGGATGCAAGTAAAAGAAGAAGTGATGGAGGCAGAAGTCAGAAGCTTATGTTGTTTATTCGAGGGAATGCTATGTCTGGAGCACCAATTATTAGAGGGATGAGTCAGTTGCCAAAACCTCCAATTATGATAGGCATGACTATGAAGAAAATTATAATAAATGCATGAGATGTTACAATGACATTGTACACATGGTCATCTTCTAATAAGCTTCCAGGTTGGCCTAATTCTGCTCGAATAAGAAGACTTAAGGCTGTCCCTACTGCCCCTGCTCATGCGCCAAATAGCAAATATAGTGTTCCGATGTCTTTATGATTGGTTGAAAATAATCAGCGATTTATGAACATAGGTAGGGGGTAAAATGGCTGAGTAAGCATTAGACTGTAAATCTAAAGACAGAGGAGTAGCCCCTCTTTTTACCAGCTCCGAGGTGATTAATCACATTGAATTGCAAATTCAAAGAAGCAGCTTCAACTCTGCCGGGGCTTCTCCCGCCTTTTTTCCCCTAGACGGCGGGAGAAGTAGATTGAAGCCAGTTGATTAGGTTGTTTAGCTGTTAACTAAATTTTTGTGGGTTAAAATCCCATCGATCTAGTAAGGGCTTAGCTTAATTAAAGTAATTGATTTGCGTTCAGTTGATGCAAAATAAAGTTTTGCAGTCCTTATTATAGTACAGAAATTAAGTATAGTTTACTTACTAAGGGCTTTGAAGGCTCTTGGTCTTATTAACCTAAATTTCTATATTATTAATATTAGTGGGGTTAAGGGTAAGAGAAGAGTGGAAAGAATTATGAGAGGGGGTAAAAGTGGTATTGGTTTTGTGTGATTAAGTCGTCATATAATTTTAGTATTGTTGGATGTGGGGAACATTGTTATTGAAATGGAATATGTTAGGCGTATGTAGAAGTATAGATTTATTAAGGTTAGTATGGCTATTGCAAGGGGGGTAATTAGGTTGTTGTTTTTTGTAAGTTCTAGTATGATCGTTCATTTAGGGGAAAAGCCTGTTAGTGGGGGCAATCCTCCTAAGGATATTATTATTAGTGGGACTATGGGCATTATTCATGTTATTTTATTCCAGGTGTGGGATAGCGATAGGGTTGTTACGTTTGAGTTTGAGTAGAAGACTATGAATGAGGAAGTTGTTAATAGAATATAGATAATTAGGGTTAGAATAGTAATATTTGGGTTGTAGTGCAGTACTGCTATTATTCACCCTATATGTGTAATTGAGGAGTAGGCTAGGATTTTACGTAGTTGTGTTTGGTTAAGTCCACCTCAACTGCCGATTATGATTGATAGTACTGAGATTGTTAGGAGAATGTTTGTGTCTATTGATGGGAAGATTTGAAGTATAATTGATATGGGGGCAAGTTTTTGCCATGTGAGAATGATTATAGCTGGTATTAGGGGAATTCCTTGGGTTACTTCTGGGAGTCAGAAGTGGAAGGGGGCCATTCCTAGTTTTATGGCTAAGGCAATTAATATTATTGTAGATAAGATATTGAGTGGAGGGTTAATTGATCATTGCCCTGAAAGTAAGCTATTAAGAAAAATGGCTATTAGGAGGATTAATGATGCTGTTGCTTGAATTAAAAAATACTTGGCTGATGCTTCTGTGGATCGGGGTTTTGTGCTTTTAGCTAGTATTGGGATAATAGCTAGCATATTTAGTTCTAAGCCTATTCAGATTAGGAATCAATGTGAGCTTAGGATTGTAATTACGGTTCCTGTTATGATAGTAAATGAGAGGATGAGATGGGCTAAGGGGTTAATTTAGTACGGGAAGGATTGAACCGACATTTTCGGGGTATGGGCCCGATAGCTTATTTAGCTGACCTTACTGTTGTAGAATATGGTGTAATAGGTAGCACAGAGAGTTTTGAGTTCTCAGGTATGGGTTCGATTCCTATAGTTCTAGAAACAAGAGGGTTTAAACCTCTATGATTTACTCTATCAAAGTAACTCTTTTATCAGACATATTTCTTATGTTTGGGGTGGGATGCTAGATGTTAAGACGGGTATTGAAACATATCACATACATAGTGCTAGTGTAAGTGGTAGGAAGTTTTTTCATAGTAGATGTATTAATTGGTCGTAGCGAAAGCGAGGATATGCTGTTCGAATTCATAGAAATAGGATGGTTAATAGAAGGGCTTTAGCTGTAAAGTTGATTGTATAGGTTTCTGGTGTTGTAATGTTGTGGGGGGGTGCTAGGAAGATTGTAGCAGTTAGAGCATTTATTATAATGATATTTATATATTCTGCTATGAAAAATAAGGCGAATGATCCTGCGGCATATTCAATGTTGAATCCTGAGACTAGTTCAGACTCACCTTCTGTTAAGTCAAAGGGAGCTCGATTAGTTTCTGCTAGTGTTGAGATGAATCATATTATGGCTAGGGGTCATGATGGGAATAAGAGTCAGGAGTGTTCTTGTGTTGTGATGAGTGACTGGAGATTAAATGAACCAGTTATTAGGATGATAGATAGAAGGATGATAGCGAGAGTAACTTCGTATGAAATTGTTTGGGCTACAGCTCGTAGTGCACCGATTAGTGCATAGTTTGAGTTAGATGCTCAGCCAGATCATAAGATTGAGTATACGGCGAGACTTGATGTTGCTAAGATAAATAGGAGGCCTAGATTGAAGTTTATTAGGGGATATGGCATAGGGAGTGGTGTTCATAAAAGTAGGGCGATTGAGAGGGCTAGAGTAGGAGCGATAAGATATAGGATTGTTGTAGATGTTGTGGGTAGTAGTGGTTCTTTTGTAAATAGTTTTATGGCATCTGCGATTGGTTGAAGTATACCGTAAGGGCCTACAATATTAGGCCCTTTTCGAAATTGTATATAACCTAAGATCTTTCGTTCTGTAAGTGTTAAAAATGCTATAGCGATTAGGGTTGGTAGAATTAGTAGGATTAGGTTAATTAAGAACATGTTGTTAAGGAGAGGAATTGAACCTCTGGTGGTAAAGTTTTAAGTTTTATGCATTTACCGGGCTCTGCCACCTTAACAGACCCTGTTCTTGGGTGAGATATTAGTATATAAGATTAAGATGTTAGTCATCTAATTTTTGAGGGCGCTTTGTGAAGTAGGCCCTATTTCTCTTGTCCTTTCGTACTGGGAGAAATGTTTAATAGATAGAAACCGACCTGGATTACTCCGGTCTGAACTCAGATCACGTAAGACTTTAATCGTTGAACAAACGAACCCTTAATAGCTTCTGCACCATTAGGATGTCTTGATCCAACATCGAGGTCGTAAACCCTATTGTCGATATGGACTCTAAAATAGGATTGCGCTGTTATCCCTAGGGTAACTTAGTCCGTTGATCAAGTTATTGGGTCAATTAATATGTGTTTACTTAGACTAGTAAGGTCTTAGTGTGTGTTTTTCGGAGGTTATATTATACTCCGAGGTCACCCCAACCAAAATTTATAGTACATTGACGATAGGTTGTTGCCTGTGGGTTTATAAATATTAGTGTGTACTATTTAATTGAAGCTCCATAGGGTCTTCTCGTCTTATTTTGGTATATCCGCCTCTTCACGGATAGGTCAATTTCACTGATTAAAAGTAAGAGACAGTTAAACCCTCGTGTTGCCATTCATACGAGTCCCTATTTAGAGAACAAGTGATTATGCTACCTTTGCACGGTCAGGGTACCGCGGCCGTTGAACATGTGTCACTGGGCAGGCAGTGCCTCTAATACTGGAGATGCTAGAGGTGATGTTTTTGGTAAACAGGCGGGGGTAAAGTTTGCCGAGTTCCTTTTACTTTTTTTAATCTTTCCTGAATGCATACCTGTGTTGGGTCAACAGTTTAGTCAATTGATGAATTAATTTATAGTATATTTTAATTAGGCTGTTAACTAGCAGTAGTTGTTTCGGTCTGTAATAAGCTTATGCAGGGAGAATAATTTCATGTTACTTATATTAACATTATTGCTTCTATTGAATAATAGATTAGTCCAATTTGTTTGAGGAGTTCAGTGTGGTTGGTAGAATTAGTAGTAAGTGTATATTGAGCTTGAACGCTTTCTTAATTGGTGGCTGCTTTTAGGCCAACTATGGTTGTTATATGATTTACTCTCTATAAAAGGTTGTTTCCTAGGGTCTAAAGAGCTGTACCTCTTTAGACTAACAGTTAAAATTACATGAGGATTGTGTAATTCTGGGGGTAATTTTAAAGCTGAACTAAGATTCTGTCTTGGACAACCAGCTATCACCAAGCTCGATAGGTTTGTCGCCTCTACCTAAAGATCTTCCCACTATTTTGCTACATAGACGGGTGTGCTCTTTAGCTGTCCTTAGGTAGCTCGCTTGGTTTCGGGGAACATTATTTAAGTTCTCTTTATAAAGTTATTTCTAGTTAGTTCATTATGCAGAAGGTAAAAGGATTTGTCTTTGCTTTTCTGTGCTATTTAGGTTTTTGTCTTTCCCTTGCGGTACTATGTCTATTGCGCCTAGAGTCCAATTTCTATCACCTATACTTTTGTGATTGGTAAATGGTTTGTTTTATATGATTGGGTATTATATGTTGGAGGGAGTGTTGGGCTAGGATTGGCTCAAAACGATCATTTTCATGAGGTCTTCTGGGTGTAAGCCAGATGCTTTAGTTTAAGCTACGTTTTGGTTTGTCCAAGCGCACTTTCCAGTACGCTTACCATGTTACGACTTATCCCCTCTATATCAGTATTAAGTGTTTTGTTGTTAATGTACTTTTATGTGATGTTTGAGGAGGGTGACGGGCGGTGTGTGCGTGCTTAATGGCCTTGCTTCAATCAAGCTCTCTATTCTTGGTTTACTGCTAAATCCACCTTGGGCCCTTAAATTTCATAAGGGTTTTCGTAAGTTTTCTGATTTAGAAAATGTAGCCCATTTCTTCCCACTTCATTGGCTGCACCTTGACCTAACGTTTTTATGATGATACTTCTGCTTACTTTGCTATCATTAAGGAGTTTGCTGAAGATGGCGGTATACAGGCTGATGGCAAGAGGTGGTGAGGTTTATCGGGGTGTATCGATTATAGAACAGGCTCCTCTAGACGGATGTAAAGCACCGCCAGGTCCTTTGAGTTTCAAGCTGTTGCTTGTAGTATTCTGGCGAATAAGTTTGTTGGTTGAGTTATTGAGGTTTAGGGCTAAGCATAGTGGGGTATCTAATCCCAGTTTGTACCTTAGCTATAGTGTACTCAGAATATTAAAGCCACTTTCGTAGTTTATTTCACTGTAACTGTGGTTTTTTACGACTTAGTTACAGGTTAGCTTTATTGTGCATGGATTTAATTCTTAAACACCCTTTACGCCGAAGTCTATTAACTTGAGTCAATCGTATGGCCGCGGTGGCTGGCACGAAATTGACCGACCCTAATGGTCAGTGTGGCTTAGTTAAACTTTCGTTCATTGCTAAAAGTTAATCACTGCTGTCTCCCGTGGGGGTGTGGCTGAGCAAAGTGTTTTGAGCTGCATAATGCGTGCTTGATACTCGCTCCTCATATTTTGGTAGAGGGCATTCTCACAGGGCTGTGGATGCTTGCATGTGTAATCTCACTGAGAGCTAATAGAAAGGCCAGGACCAAACCTATATGTTTATGGGGTTGTAATTGCCCATCTAGACATTTTCAGTGTCTTGCTTTAAAATTAAGCTACATTAAC